TTACGCTGGGTGCCCGGACACCAGGAAATCGCCATCAGGATACGTCTTCCTGCTTGCCGTCGGCTCCATTTCGTGGAAGAGTGAGAAAGGTCCCAGCTTCTTCCTCTGCACCCGCTGAGTATATTGCTTGCTACGAGGCCACATGCCAGGCTATTTGGCTGAGGAACTTCATCACAGGACTTCAGGTGATGGGTACTATCTCTAGACCGCTGAAGATCTACTGTGATAACTCAGCAGCCCTTGCCTTCTCCAACAACAACAAGTCGTCTAGCAGGTTGAAACAACCACGACGTAAAGTACTATGTTTTGAAGTAAATTGTGGAGGATCCCCTAGTGTCGATAGATCACATTAGCACCAGCATGATGATAGCAGACCCTTTGACCAAGGGGCGGGCACCTGGGCCACTGCCTTGAGACATTCCTACGGCTATTCTCTGGTCTTTTCTTTCTAAGTTTTTCATCAATTGGGGAGACAAATTAATCCCCTCGTCCACAAGCTAGAAAAATACACGTGCAACCGATCCATCTGCACGACAGCGCTCATCTACCGCTGTCAGTCTTTACCTATAGGTACGAGAGTCAAGCTCCCAAGCAGGAAGTTATCCAACGCAATAAATAAGATGGAAAACTCACCTAGGGGTCCAAACCTTGACGCCTGACATTTTATGGAAAATGGAGAAGTCCGAATGGCCACTCACTCAAGAGTCAGTCTTGACTAAGCTCATGGAGACTCTCGCCCGTCTCCAAGCAGGCCCATAGACCTATGGCTCGGCAACCCGAGGCCTCACCCACCTACACCCCGGCCACGTCGATGAACATGCCCACTTCCTGTAGCGTCGCCGCCATCCCGACGCCCTAACTGTAGGCGAGAGGCTTTCCCAGCCTCGCCCAAACCATGTCCACCCAGATAGGACTCCCCAAGGCTGCCTCAAACCCTGGCCCAACTCCACTCCGACGTCCATCCACCAATGCTCCTGAATTAGGATCTGCTACGCTCCTGTGTAACTCATCAATATGACTCTGCCATGTGCAAGAGATTCCATCCCTGAAGGATGTCAGGCAGGCGTATTGATGCTCAGAATCAGATGATTTAGAATTAAGAGATTCGGAGTAGAAATATGCTACAGCTGATATGCGACAACTTAAAGATAAGAGATTTGCGATCGTCGCATATGCGCTGCTATTGATATTGATAGGGGCTGCTACCACTGAAGTTAGCCCTCGTGATTCAGATGTTGCTGCTGCTGACATGCAAACCATTGAAGATGGTCCTCGGGGAAAACCGAGTTGATAACATCTACACCGGAAACATGAACTCTAACAACAGATATGTTCAAATCATGTCTACACCGTCCAATCCTAGAAAAAGAACGAATCTTTCAATTGCATTGCAGTCGACCACAAGATAAAGAAACCGATTGAAGCAAGCATTAGTAATATCCCTTCCTTCGTAGTGTATCCCCCTCCCTTTCTTATTTCGAATCTCTCTTTGGCTACCAACTCAAAGAGTAAAGCGGTGGTAAGATATGGAGGTTTTTCCTCTTAGAGCTTTGAACTGACCTGACTGAGACTGCTACTGATCATCCTATCCTAGCCTAGCTACGAGCTTTACTCGATTATGATATTTCTAGTACAATCAGATGAAGAGCGTATTCCCACCCGAGGGGAACTGAGCCAAAAGACCGAAGTCAGGAGCTACCTTTATCGTATGGAAAAGAGTAAGCGACCTAGGAGCGGATGCCGAATCCTTTCTATCCCAGCGGAGCAATCAATTCAATAGAAAGACTTCCTTTAGAGCAGGCAGAAGTTCAGTCCTTGGTTTGTTTGCTCCATACGAAAGGAAATTGGTCCAGTCTCAACTTCCTAGCTCGTGGAAGCGACTACTTCTTTCTTCTTCACAGCTAAGAGTGAAAAAAAGACTAATGTGCATCTTCGATGAGTCAGACTAGGCTAGGAGTCCCAGATAGGAAGAAAGAGCATTCGCCACTTCAAACTAGTCACTAGAACTCCCTCCTTACTTAGATCTTCGTGACCCGGGGAGAAGTTGGCTTATTGAACTCCTAAGTCAAGTCATTTGCCGGAGATTCCACAAAGACTAGCTTATGCTCTACCATATCATATAAAGAAGGGAAATTCCACCCCAGAAACCATTTGATCAAGAGTGAACAGCAGAGAGTAATGGCATACTTTACTTTTTTTTATACCTATTAGGATTGAGACCCTGGCTTGCGTAGCATAGGCGTAACAAGCCAGAATTGGGGTGACTGAATTCGCTTTCGAGCTAACTGTAGCGGATGAAATGGCAGACTTTAATAAGTATCTGGCTAGCCTCCGCTCCGATATGGCTAAGTAGGTAGTAGGTAGGCTATTAAGTCCGAGATGGGCCTTGAGACGGGATCAACTACAATTGGCCTATCGCTTCTGTAGACTCTTCCTGGTGAGTTGCCTACCCGAGCCCGAACTCGCTTAAGGTGGCAACTTTCTTTCGAAAAAATGACCT